ATCTAAAAGGGTAATAGGAGTTGCTCTTCTTTGAATCGAGTTGGCCCCGAAATCAAATTGAAATAAAGAAAGAAAATAAAAATCCAATGAAAATATTCAATATTTTTAAATTTTTTGAAAAAGTCAAGGTTTTATTTTTTTTTAGTGTCCGTCTATAATGACTGATAAATCAAGAACTTTCAATTGGAACTAAACAAATTATTTCAATTATTTTTTCTTACCGTCGTATCTCGATTGAGACTTAGGTAAATGTTTTATTCATATAATAAATGTAGTAAAGTAAAATAGTAAAAGAACATATCTAATTTAGCTCTTTCATGCCTATTCTAACTAGTTATTTTGGTTTTTTACTGGCTGCTTCAACTATAACCCCAGCTCTATTTATTGGTTTAAACAAGATACGACTTATTTGAAATGAATGAAATTCAATAAACAATTTACAAAAATAAAAATCAAAGCCTCTCAGAATATTTCATTTCAGGTATTCTATGGTTCCTTCCCCCGTCAATTACCAATTCCTGGTCATTGAGATTCACGGATAATTCAGATTAATATTTAGGGATAGATCTTACCTCTCTTTTTATTCCCTAAAACAAATTGAAATGATTGAAGTTTTTCTATTCGGAATCGTCTTAGGTCTAATTCCTATTACTTTAACAGGATTATTTGTAACTGCATATTTACAATACAGGCGCGGTGATCAGTTGGACCTTTGATTGAGTAACATCTCTTTTTTTGATTGACCTCCTCCTTGTAGGAGGTCAATTTTAAGTTGCAATTCTACTTTGTTTTGTTAAGTTCTTTCATTGTAATTCGACATAACATAAATAGAATCACGCTCTGTAGGATTTGAACCTACGACATCGGGTTTTGGAGACCCGCGTTCTACCGAGCTGAACTAAGAGCGCTTTCTTAGATCCTATAACAATAGATATATAAAAGTATATACAATTGTAAAGAAATAAAGAAAAGTATTTTTTTATCCCCGAGGCTCTTTGGGTACATATAGTATAATGATACTGAAAGATTATGTCCAAAATTTCCTGATCTTACTCAATGAATCTCTCGTAAGTGTCTATAGGAGAGAGAATAGGTAGGGATGACAGGATTTGAACCTGTGACATTTTGTACCCAAAACAAACGCGCTACCAAGCTGCGCTACATCCCTTTGAAAATTGTTATACAGTGTGTCATTGTAGAAAATCCATGTCTTGTTTTCCACATCCTTCTTTTTTACTCTACCTATCTATATAGGTAGAGAATGTTCTTGTCATTTTTTTTAGGAGACGGCAAATTTGAATCTGCTGGGTCATTGTACATATGCATTTTAGTTAGTAATTCCTAATTCTAATTTCATTTCAAGCAAAAACAAATGATCTTGAACTAAAATATCGGGTTATCTATGTTATTAGAATATCGAACTAGGACTATATATGTATTACAATATACAATTCTTACAATAACAATATACAATAACAATATACAATACAAAAAAATAAATAAGAAAAAAAAAAAGATAAAAAAAATAAGAAGGAGGATTTTCAATGCGAGATATAAAAACATATCTCTCAACGGCACCTGTGCTAACCACTTTATGGTTTGGTTCTTTAGCAGGTCTATTGATAGAAATTAATCGTTTATTTCCAGATGCCTTGTCATTCCCCTTTTTTTCATCCTGATTGAATTCTTGTATTGATCTGTTAAAAAATGAAGAAGACTTGAGATACAATTCTACGTAACATGGCTCCAAATTGCTCCCTTTTTATTTTCTATCCTAATCTATCCTAAAAAAAAAGAAAGAGAAAGAGTGTATCGAACCTCAGTCAAAATACAGTTAGATTTTGGGGGAAAAGAAATGTGGATCCAGTCTAGGGGTGGTTCCACAAAATTCTAACATAGAAATAAGAAAATACTGAGATTAGTATAGAAATGATTCATAGTTAGAAAAAATTGTATTAATTAATTATTATGATATTCTTAATATTCTTCTATTAATGAATATGACTCTTTTTCTTTGTAGTTCTTTATAGTTATAGTATTCTAGTAATTAATAGTAATTCTATTTTAAAGTATAGTACTTCGAAGTCATTCGAATTAGAATAATTCAAAAAAGAAAATATTTAGAAATTCCATTTCTAGTTACTAACTTTTATTTTTCTTAATATAGTTTAATTTTAATATAGTATAGATATAGAATATAGATTCTTTTTTTATTTTCTTTTTATTTGGTTCGTGGTTCGGATCAAAAAGAAAATGAAGAGAGTTCTAAAGTGAAGTCGATCCAAAATGAAAAGGAGGTTCATGGCCAAGGGTAAAGATATTAGAATTAGAGTGATTTTGGAATGTACCTGTTGTGTTCGAAAAGGTGTCAACAAAGAATTGCCGGGCATTTCTAGATATATTACTCAAAAGAATCGACACAATACACCCAATCGACTAGAATTTAGAAAATTTTGTCGCTATTGTCAAAAGTATACGATTCATGGGGAAATAAAGAAATAGATAGAAAAGAATGCGTGTGTGATTTTGACAAGTAGTGGGAAGAGTAAGAACTTTACATCTTAACATATATAATACAAACCGAATCCTATTTTGGTCGAATCTTAAATGAATAAGAAAAAAAAGAGGATTCTATTTTATAGATTATTTTATATCGAAGGAATAAACAAACAAGGAATAAGCAAACCATGGATAAATCCAAACAACCTTTTCGTAAATCCAAGCGATCTTTTCGTAGGCGTTTACCCCCAATCGGATCGGGGGATCAAATCGATTATAGAAACATGAGTTTAATTAGTCGATTTCTTAGTGAACAAGGAAAAATCTTATCTAGACGGACGAATAGGTTGACCTTGAAACAACAACGATTAATTACTATTGCTATAAAACAAGCTCGTATTTTATCTTTGTTACCTTTTCGTAATAATGAGAAACAATTGGAGAGAGTGGAGTCGATTCCTAGAACTACGGGTCCTAGAACCAAAAATAAATAGATATACTCTTCAAAACTCCAATCGGAACTCAAGCTTATATTAATATTTTGCTCGAAAAAAAACTAGAATCCAGATTTGATTCTTGTATTCTAAAAAAGTAAAAATGGGGAAGAAATCTTTTTTTCTTGAAAGATGTTCGTTTCTTCCTACTACTAAAATCTTAATTTCTTTTTATTCTATCTTCCTATCTTCCCGGAGTCCATTCTCCGGGAAATCCTGTTTCAATCATTCTTGTTTCCTGTATAATAGATTAATAGATTCTATTAAGATTCTTTTATTTGATTTGTATTTTTTTATTAATGATTTTATTTGAAATAATATCAAAACAATTCTTATTCGATAGGGCTATTTGCGCAAGTATTTTACGATTAAGAAGCAATTGTCTTTTGTACAGATTGTGGATGAATAGGCTATAACTATAGAATAGCCTATCCTCACGAGTTACCGCATTTATCCGAGTGATCCACAAACGACGAAAATCTCTCTTTTTCCTGCTCCTATCTCGATGAGAAGAAACCAAAGCTCTCATTCTTTGTTGAGTAGTCGTTCGAGTAAGTCTTGAATGAGCCCCTATAAAAGTTGATGCAAATAAACGAATCTTTTTTCGACGTCTCCGAGCTGTATATCCTCGTTTAACTCTGGTCATTGAATCAAATGAAACTTTCTTGAATAACTAATTGATTTCTCTTCTTTCAGTCATCCTTTTTCTCCGGTTGATTAATAACAAAACGGATATTTCCAATATATAAAATATAAATTCCAATGGCTTTTGCGACTATGACCTTCCCGACCACGATTTTTTCTTTCTTCAAGGTATCTCGCCTGGAAATAATAAATTGACTGCTACTAAAGAAAAAAAGAAAAAAGAATAGTGGGTTCCCTCGTTTCTATGGCAACTTCTGAAACGGTGAGGTCCTCTCTATACACCGGAGCCTCTTCTTTCATTTCATCGAATTTTCTTGTGAACTTGTATAGTTCACACTCTTTGGCTCTACCCATCCATTTTTAAATTAGAATTATTTTTTCAATTCGAATTCTAAAGTAATAGTTTTTAAAGTAATAGTCCTTTTCACAAAAAAGCTATCCATACAGTGACGGCATTTCATTCTGAAAGTTGGCTAGGTAGCTGACCTTGTTAGTCCGTTTTTTCAAGAAAAGGAATAGGAGCATAACCTTTTTACTCCGCTTAATGGATAACTATTTGTTACCAATGGAGAATTCCTTATCATCTCAAACGAAGTGATTGGATTTGCACCAATAGAAACCATAAATTCATAACTAAATTCATAACATAATTAGGTAGATGATAGATCTTCATTTTTAGATACTAGTCAATTAAAGTGTTCTACCCTATGCTATCCTAATTCATTGGTAGTGGTCATTGATACTGGAAAAGATTTTTGCATTTCTTCAAACTCATGATCTGAACTGAACGAGTCGCACATACACCCTAGTACATGTTCCTCGACGCTGAGGACATCCTCGAAGAGCGGGAGATTTCGTGACATTTCTTATTGGCTGTCTTGCGTTTCTAATAAGTTGTTTAATGGTTGGCATGGTGTGTCTATAGAATCTCATTCTAGATAGAATAGAGCGGGTTGGCTTAGATCGATCTTAACCTGATGATTGATGATTATGAATGATTTCTATTCACACGGAAAATTCAAATTTTGATAAAGTAATTCGTATATTTATATGGAATCCCCAGTATTTTCATTTTCGATCGCGACAAGATCAACGATGCCATGAGCTTGGGCTTCTGTTGCTGACATAAAAACATCCCTTTCCATATCTTCGGATATAACCCATAAAGGGTTGCCCGTTCTTTGTACATAAACTTTTGTGAGAGTTTCGCGAAGTTTCAATAGTTCTTCTGCTTCCAGGATAAATTCCCCTGCTTGTGCCTCGTAAAAAGAACTAGCAGGTTGGTGAATCATAACCCTGATGATATTGATATAACATCATGAATGGTTCTTCTATCTATATATCGCACGATTGGGTTAAAGTAAGGGGGAATCAAAATAACAATAAAAAAATAGAATTAAACAACCGTACGGGCATCCTTTGTACATTGCATACGGCTCTGCAATGGATTTTCTTTTTTCGATAGAAGAAATTCTATCGAAAAAAAGAAATAGAACCTATACGATCCAAATCATTAAATGATCCATTTACCACCCTTTCTTTCGTAGTAGTTAAAAAGATACTATGATGGTTCTGTTGCTTTATATATTTATCTCGTCTGTGGTTTAGCAATCCCAAAGTTTCTTTTTGATAAGATCCAAGAAGGAGAAAATGATTTTTTCCATTTTTTGATTCTTTTTCTTATAACATAAAAATAAGAAAGAGACTTCTGGTGTGGAAGAATAATGGTTTGTGACGCTGAAATTGACTCTTGCTTGACACATAAAATCAAATTGGGAATAAACCCTTCTTTCATACTACTATTTCGATACAAAATCTCATGTTAGAAAAAAACAATAATGGTTTGTTCATATCGAACTCGAAGTGCCATGCTATTATTACTTATTCTTTATTTGATTCATATTCGATACAGCGAAGGCATAGTATTCTTTTTTTTTCTCAAATAAAAAAACTCATTGGCGCCAAGCGTGAGGGAATGCTATACGTTTGGTGATTTCTCCTCCGACCAGAATGAAAGATCCCATTGAAGCGGCTAATCCCATACATATTGTATGTACATCTGGTAACACAAATTGCATAGTATCATAAATGGCTATTCCTGGTATTACCCATCCACCTGGAGAATTTATAAACAAATAAAGATCCCTAGTATCATCTTCTATGCTGAGATATACCATGAGACCAACAATTTGATTCGAGATCTCGCTATCAACCTCTTGGCCTAAAAAAAGTAATCTTTCTCGATAAAGTCGGTTGATTAGGACAAAATTGTATCCCTGAGGAACCGTACGTGCACCTTTGGATGCATACGGTTCGAAAGAATTGCGAAAAAAAATCAATGTGTCGATTCCAATCCTATTTCTTTTTTTTTTTTAACATGAGTTTGCCCCCTTCCCCTTACCTCTATTCTATCATGTAGAAAATCAAAAAGAATTTTATGAACTTATTGAACTAACTTCTCATTGATGTATTGTTTCATCGAAATTCAAATTACGATGTAATTTTCTTGTTCCTGAATGGGCCCTTTCAATTCTTTTAGGTTCTTGTTCTACTCCGGGGGAAGATTTGCCCGAATTCCATTTGCGCATATAGGTCAAATGATTCCAGTACCACTTCTTTTTTTTTTTTCAATTGTTTCATACCTTTCCCCAAAATATTCGATGTATTAATCATACTACTCCATTGGTAGGCAGTTTGATATTATCCCTATAGTAAGTTTAAGAATAGTCTATTCTATATTAGAAAAGCGGTAATTGTGTAATCATAATCATCATATATTCTACATAATAGATTATATATTCTAAGATTCTATTTCTATTATATATTATAGTAAGTTATATTAGATTCATAATATTCATATTCTATTTAATTACTAATGAATCTCCTAATTTAGGAATAATTTCATTAAATGTCTATTTTCTTTTGATTTATTATATTATTTATTTAATATTTCTTATTTAAATATCTAATATTATTTATTATTATTATGAGTTATTAGATTTTTTCTATTTAATATTTCTGATTTATATTACTACATTTTACACTACCATTTTTACTCTTACCATTTTCAATTTGGTATTATATGAACGGAGCCTGGATACTTTATTTTATCAGTCCAAGTAAACCATCAATTATTTGAATTGATAATATTGATCCCCAATAGGAATTATTGTGCTTCACGCTCCAAATTATTGATGGTTCAATCAATAGAATATCCAATATCTATTTATTGGATTGGGCGAAACAGAGAATACTCGATCGGGGGAGATAACGGGGAAATACCATATGACCAATATGTCTGACAAGTCGCACTATACGTCAACCCAAGCTGCATCTTCCTCTCCAGGACTCCGAAAAGGTACTTTTGGAACACCAATGGGCATTAAGATAAATCAAAAAAATGAAGTACTATACTTTACTTTAATATGAAAACGTAACAATGGTTTTATTGTCTTCATGATTTTTCTCTTTCTTTTATATTCTATATATTTCTATATTCTATAATATATTTTTATATATTTTAATATTTTATTTTCTATCTTCTATAATCTTATTCTTATATTATAGAATCTTATTCTTATATTATCTTCTTATATTATCTATTATATACACTATATGATATGAGTGTATATATGAGATTAGTATTAGTAGTAGTATTAGAAATTAGAATATTTCTATATTCTAATCTAATATATTCTCTTATTATTCTTTCTATATATTCATATTCTTAATATTCTTATTCTATATTCTTAATATTCTTATACTTCATATTCTATTCTAGATAGAATTAGAGTATAACTAGATAGAATTCTAGCATAAATTCTAGTAAGAAATTCTAGTACTAGTATATATAAGAATATAT